GTTTTGGCGGCATGGCCGAGTGGTAAGGCGGGGGACTGCAAATCCTTTTTCCCCAGTTCAAATCCGGGTGTCGCCTGATTAACAAAAGACTCGGAATCTCTTACCCTCCTAATAGAACTCACTAAATTCTTGCCCGGCAGAAGCAGAGGTAAGGAGCAAGGACTGTCGATACTGGATTTTAAGAATCAGGGGAGGGGGTTCTATAAAAGACTTTCAATTATTTCTTCAAAAATCCGGGTGTGGCCAAAACCGGTATCATACCAATACAATATGAATAAAGAAATACTCACTTATTACTGATGCGCTCAGGCTATTGATTTGATTTATCAATCGAATCAAATCTATAGTAAGATTCAATTGTGAGATTCAGAACTACGAAAGTCGGGGACCGTAAATCCGTGTATACAAAGGAAGGTTCCTAAGGGACTGTAAATCCTTGCTCCTAGGATCCAAGTAGGTATTATAGGAAGGACTCTAAATACTTCCTAATTACCTCACCCTACTGGTGTTTACTGACTGAGTCTTGAATTAGATTGGGTAGACTGATGGAGAATCAAATTAGGAGTTGTGGAAAGAACTGAAGATACTTTGTATCCAGACAAACTTACGAGAGTCTCTGAGTGCTCAGGTTTTCAATTTTCAATTAATATTAATATTGTATGGGTGATTGCCTTTTATAGAATATTTAGAGAATCAAAGTAGAAAAAAAAAAAAAAAAATTATTTCTTTTGGGTAACCCTGCCAAGAATGTAATAGGGCGTCTTCCAATTGTTTCACAGAAGTAGAGACAGTAAGGCTTAGATGGGGAGATAGGGATATGTGATAGATAGTTATCTATCTTGATGGTATATTTTTTTTTTTCTACTTTTGTTTATGAAAGGCAACAAAACAAACAATAGGCCTTACTATTCCTACATGTTCGATTAGTAACATCCCCTTGAGACTCCCAAGGAGGTAACTACGTATCTTGCTTGTACTTAGTGCTTCCCGATTCCACCAGAAATCATATAGGGACTTGTTACGAGTGTATTCATTGGGTTGGTTCATCAATAACGTTAGGTCACAATCCCATTTTGACTCTGCACCATTGATTCCACTATTATTAGTGATCAATAATGGAATAATTCCTTTATATTCATAGAGATAGGGGACACAATTCACATGGATATAGTAAGTCTCGCTTGGGCTGCTTTAATGGTAGTCTTTACATTTTCCCTCTCACTCGTAGTATGGGGAAGAAGTGGACTCTAGGGGTACTACTAATTGAGTAATCGAATTGTATCAATTGTTTAATAGATCGTTCTGCAAGGCGTTTTAAAATCAAAATATCTCCACTTCATAAATTCTATTGGAATCCTAAGAACCTTTTGATCAAACAAATATTTCAACGACTGGATTCCCAATGGGAAATTTTTCCAACCGAATTCTTGCTAAATATTCTATTTTGAGGAACCGGCTCTTACTAGAATTATGCATATTACAATGAGGAGCAGCCAACCCCTATTTTTTTTTTGATTTGTTTCCCTCTTCTCTTTGCTGTTCAAAGAAGAAGCCATTCTTCTATTACGTAGATATGTACTTTCTACCGAGGCGACATAGACATAGTCGTTGTCCAAAGAAAAGAGGTATTACGAATAACATAATAAAATCTTGCGGGTATGCGTACTTACCGTTTTGTTTTATACTCCTAGGAATCTTATTTATGCTTTATTGACTCGCCTCATGTCATGGTTCAAGCATGAAAAATCGGTGGGGTCTACCACATCCTTTTCAAAATCCGAAGAAGTTACTATAGAACTCTTTGGATCATCTGTTAACGGATCAATCAATTACTTCTTCGTAATGCTAAAAAAAAGGGCTTGGTTTTCTTTTATATAATATATGCCTATGCCCATACTATTCTTCCTCCATTGATTCTTTCGATGGATCCGGAGATTCATATTGAAAATAATTAGAAACCCAGGAATTAGAAGAGTTGACGTTCGATTATTTCAGATTGATCGGGATCAATACAAATTGATGTAGCAAAGAAATAGAATTGGAGTGCTATTTACATGTACATATATATATGATATGTAGGTATGTGGATTGATTTATATCAAGCCCATATCTTTCTACAATAATAGATAGTGTGGTAGAAAGAACTATATGAACCTTTCTACCATACTATCTCATATACTGCTGACTCCAACCCGATCATTTCATTTAAGACTTGGAATTTGAATCCCTTTCTTCAATCGTTGATAAGAACTAATAAGTAAAGTTTCATTCAAATTAATCACTTTGACTAACTGTTTTTACGTAGATGATAAGTAAAAAAGCAGTAGGAACTAGAATGAACAGCGCAGTAGCAATAAATGCGAGAATATTGACTTCCATAATCTCATCGTTTTTTTGCTTCGCAATAACTCGGGATCTAATCCCATAGAGATGATAAGTCTTTCTCCTGTAAATTCAATGGCATGGATTGCATTCTGATGATACTGAATCGTATCAATATCATGAATAACAATATCTGATCTATCAAATTGATTCATCGTCGAGAATTGAATAGTATAACATAGGAAGATCTTTTATCCATACCGAATCCAAAATGGGATTCCTGGTCCAATCAAGAATCCCATTGAATGTATCATTTCCACTCTTTCTTTTCTATAACCTGCCGTCTTCCTTATACAATCATCCGACCGCCGTTCCATTGGTCACAAACCCCAATGGTAGGGATGAAATGAAAAAAGAAATGAGTTAAGTTCGAAACGAAGTTTTTGTGAAGATCTAATCTTCTTGGAAGACAGAGAAGTGTGATAAAGATTGGTTCGGTATAAAAGATCTAATATAATATTCCGACAAATTCACTATTTTATTTATTGATTTTGTTTTTTCTTCGATGGGGCCATTAAAATATGAAGGAACAAAAAGATCATCCCCCCCTAGAACAAGAGGGGCAGATCTTTGTTTGATCTTTTATTAGTATCCTCTGTCCTTGGATTGGAACTGGGACACATACATCAAAAATGAAGTATGCAATTTTAATGAGATAGAGAAATTGTTTTCAATCAGTAATTTAGGTTCCACAAAATCGGAGCTAGAAAAAAAAAAAAAGGGTGGTAGGTTTCATCTTAAAAGTACTCTGTCGGGGCAACTAGTAACTATCTATATTAAGTTAATTGTCTATCGTACAATAAACGAATACAATTTGTGTATGTGCTCCCGGGAAACCTATGGGTACTCTATTCCATGGATCAGGAGCAATCGAAAAAGACAGACCCGTGCGGTCTCTCTTGAAATCCTGAATAGGGCGATACTACTGATCAATCTACATACGTCTCTCCCCCATCAATCGGTACTAGTTGAAGTAATTGAAATTCCCGTATTTCTCCCATGAGAAATGCGAAACGAAAAACACGAAAGAAATAAGGATCCCCTGGGGGATTAAAGGGGATTAAATCCTGCTCCTTGTCTCCCCCTCTTCACAGAAAACGGAAAGATGAGTTGATGGATTCATCGGATTCTAGGTCGGGACTGACGGGGCTCGAACCCGCAGCTTCCGCCTTGACAGGGCGGTGCTCTGACCAATTGAACTACAATCCCGGGGAAATGAGGTGTACAGCATACATACATATTCTTATAATTTCATTCGAACCCTTTCTTTCTATTCTATTTAATTGAAAATCAACGTCTTGTAACAGAAAGACGAGTGATATACTGATATCTACACGGATATGGACTATAGCGAGAGTGACGCGGATTACTAGTAATCCTGTGGATTCTTTTATTGCCAAATCGATTGATAATCAATCTTTCAGTGAAAAAAAAAAAGGACTCTTTTTTGTTTTTTTCTTTATTCCACTTATATTTACAGATTCTTGTTAATTATTTACAGATTATTATTAATATCGTTAGAAAGATCAAAAACACGCAGGATAAGATAAATTAGGGATATAGCAGAAAAAATGGACGGACTCTTTCTTTCTATATATCAGGTATTTATGGAGGACAAATTGGTTATACCATCCTCATGGATCGGCGAATTATTGGGCCGAGCTGGATTTGAACCAGCGTAGACATATCGCCAACGAATTTACAGTCCGTCCCCATTAACCGCTCGGGCATCGACCCAGGAAGAATCCATTCTAGGCTTATTGATAATCCATGGTCAACTCCCTTTCGTCTTACCCCCAGGGGAAGTCGAATCCCCGCTGCCTCCTTGAAAGAGAGATGTCCTGAACCACTAGACGATAGGGGCATACCTGCCCGATCGCCATCATACTATCTATGCTCATAGTATGAGCAGTTTTTTGAAATTGTCAATGCTATGACTAGATCGAAGAATCTTTCTTGCTTACAAGAATGGAATATCATTTTTGGGTTGTTGATTCATGAACCATCCTATGGACAGAGTATAGGATCCTTCAGGGAGTGATTTATCCGACAGAAAAAAGACAAAGCCCATTCCATTTCTTCAATTTCCACTCGTCGATTCGTTCATCGTTAAGATGAGCTATGCCTATCCCACACTAACACTAAGCTAAGCCAGGAAATTCAGAAACGATAGAATTTTTTTTTTTGATTTATTCAAAAAGGATGATGTAGAACTCGTAAATCTGGAAAGGGATCGACAAATAATCGAAAAGATTCTTTTCTCTATAATAATTTGGTTTAGGGTACGGGTCGAATCCCTTCATCACATGATTCGATGAAATATCTTGGATCTATATCGGATTGATACATGTATCAATCAATCAAGTGAATCTCGTCCGGATGGGTCAATAAAAGCAATTAGGAGCGGCCCTGAAACAACTCATTGCATTGATATTTCTCAAATATAAATAACTAAAACTTCCTAGGTAAATCCATTTTCTTGTTCCTGAATGAGCCCTTATGTATACATGTATATATGTGCATGTAGTACATACATAGGTACATGTAGTAGACTCTATAGTAGCTAGTGGTTAATTCATGAATTGAAGAAAATGGGCCCTTTTAACTCAGTGGTAGAG